AAAATAGAGTTCAAAATTGATCATATTTATATAATATAAATATATAAAATTTGAATAAATAAAATGAGTCTCACAAAATTGATTGATTAAGTCTATTATGAGATCCATATATATTTTCATATAAGATTCTTTGAATTGAATCATTCGCGAGGAGCCGGATGAGAAGAAACTCTCATGTCCGGTTCTGTAGTAGAGATGGAATGTGGAAAAAACCATCAACTATAACCCCAAAAGAACCAGATTCCGTAAACAACATAGAGGAAGAATGAAGGGAACATCCTATCGAGGTAATCATATTTGTTTCGGTAGATATGCTCTTCAGGCACTTGAACCTGCTTGGATCACATCTAGACAAATAGAAGCTGGACGACGAGCAATGACACGAAATGCACGTCGTGGTGGAAAAATATGGGTACGTATATTTCCAGACAAACCAGTTACAGTAAGACCTGCAGAAACACGTATGGGTTCGGGCAAAGGATCCCCCGAATATTGGGTAGCTGTTGTAAAACCAGGTCGAATACTTTATGAAATAAGCGGAGTAACAGAAAATATAGCCAGAAAGGCTATCTCAATAGCGGCATCAAAAATGCCTATACGAACTCAATTCATTATTTCAGAATAGGAATATAAAATCAAAGGAAATTTATTTTTAGGATAAAAAAACAACCGCAGATGTTTTTGGTTTTGGACAAACAATATTTCTTTTTTTCGCCCTTTGCATTAAAAGATAAAAAATGATATGATTCAACCTCAGACCCATTTGAATGTAGCAGACAACAGCGGGGCTAGAGAATTGATGTGTATTCGAATCATAGGAACTAGCAATCGTCGATATGCTCATATTGGTGACGTTATTGTTGCTGTGATAAAAGAAGCAATTCCAAATATGCCCTTAGAAAGATCAGAAGTGATCAGAGCTGTAATTGTACGTACCCGTAAAGAACTCAAACGGGATAATGGTATGATAATACGATATGATGACAATGCTGCAGTTATCATTGATAACGAAGGAAATCCAAAAGGAACTCGAGTTTTTGGCGCCATCGCTCGAGAGTTGAGACAGTTAAATTTTACTAAAATAGTTTCATTAGCCCCAGAAGTATTATAAAAAAACAACTATACTACTATACTATAGTATAGTTAGAATAGGATATTTGAATAAAAAGAAAATCAATTCAATTTCCTTTAGTAGATTATGTATCACGTATATCCCTTTAATTTTTAGTAATAATTAAATTCAAATAAATAATAAACTAATAAAAGCATGTTGATTATATAAAAGCATAACTAATTGGAATTCATCATGGGTAGGGACACTATTGCTGATATAATAACCTCTATACGAAATGCTGACATGAATAGAAAAGGAACAGTTCGAATAGCATATACTAACATGACCGAAAATATTGTTAAAATACTTTTACGAGAAGGTTTTATCGAAAACGCAAGAAAACATCAGGAAAAACACAACTATTTTTTTGTTTTAACTCTGCGACATAGAAGAAATCGTAAAGGACCTTGTAGAAATCTTTTAAATTTAAAAAGAGTAAGTCGGCCTGGTCTCCGAATCTATTCTAATTATCAACGAATTCCTCGAATTTTAGGCGGAATGGGAATTGTAATTCTGTCTACTTCTCGAGGTATAATGACAGACCGAGAGGCTCGATTAGAAGGAATTGGCGGAGAAATTTTATGTTATATATGGTAATCCTTCTAATATTAATATCCGAATTGGATCCAAAACTTCTTAGTTGTGAAAAAAAGAAAAAGAATGGCTTGTCGAATAGCGCTACTCCTCCATTAGTTAATACTTTAAGGGGGTTTTACCTGGAATGAAAGAACAAAAATGGATTCATGAAGGTTTGATTACTGAATCACTTCCTAATGGTATGTTCCGGGTTCGTTTAGATAATGACGATCTGATTCTAGGTTATGTTTCAGGAAGGATACGACGTAGTTTTATACGGATCCTCCCGGGGGATCGAGTTAAAATTGAAGTAAGCCGTTATGATTCAACTAGAGGACGGATAATTTATAGACTTCGCAACAAGGATTCAACTGATTAAACGATTTTTAAACTTCAGCATTCCGGAATCCAATTCGAGGTTCCAAATTTAAAGACACTTAATTTCTTCCAATAAATAGATTCGGAATTAGAATAAGGAATGACAGATATGAAAATAAGAGCCTCTGTTCGTAAAATTTGTGAAAAATGTCGGCTGATCCGCAGAAGGGGACGAATTATAGTAATTTGTTCCAACCCGAAACATAAACAACGACAAGGATAATCCTCCTACTCAAAGTAAAAGAGCGAAAAGAATCAATTGACAAATAACAAAATGAAAGGATTTGTTTTGACATGAAATGGATATATCCATAGATCTCTGACTCATATTTATGAGATGATAAAATATGGCAAAACCTATACCAAGAATTGGTTCACGTAGTAATAGACGTATTAGTTTACGTAAAAGTACGCGTAAAATACCAAAGGGCA